AATTTGGAAGTTACCACTTAGCAGGTTTCCATGCCAAGGCTCAATTCAATCAAGTCCGTAGCGTCTACCAATTTCGCCATATCCCCTTTTTTTTGTTTTGATACCAAGATCCAATTTGAATTCTATACACCTTTTTCATTTATTTTGAAATTGTGGAATTCATTAGATAAAAATTTCTATATCGAAGGGTCTATGCTGCTATTTGTTAATTCTTTTGCTATCCCCCAGCAGTTCATCTATATCGGATGAACTCTCTTTGAATCAGAAATGATTGTATCATTGATGTATCCGCAATTCAATATGGATACATATATCCCACGCCTATATGTTTTTCCTGCCTTTTTTTTTACAGTGCAATTTAGAATAGTGCAAGGTTCGATATTCATTCTTCTTAATTCTATCTTTTTTTCTTCTTCCAAATTAAACCAGAGGAACGGCTCATTCCAATTTAAAATGTATCCATATCCTTTTCTTGGGACCAATTTGGTACGGTGTAAGGGCTAGTTATTTAATTATTATTCTAATTAATAATTTTAATAATTAGAATAAATTAATTAAAATGAAAATAATTAATAAAAATAAACATACATATACATTATATTCTATAATCATAGATTCCTATAATTGTTTAAATTTTAGTTAAGAAATAATTCCATTTTTCTAATTCTAATAAATTCATATTCTCATTTTTAAATAGAAAAAAAAAGGATTTTAATTTCTGATTCTGATGATAGAATCAAAATTCTAATTTTTTATGAATTACTATTAGTCATATAATTAGTCATATACTAGTTATATACTAATCATATATCAGTCATCTATTTTTCTTTATCTTAGAAAGTAGTTATCTATTTCTATTCTAGTAGAAATAGAAATAGAAAATGGAATTTCGAGGAAAAAAATTCTATATTAGTCATTAGTCAGATTTTCTATTTAGTCATTAGTTATATCATAATTCAAATTTAGTTTCGATCTATCAGTTACAACTAGAGAGCTATGAACTATTACTATTATAGTATAGTTATATAATATTTATAGTTATATAATATTACTATTATAGTTATATAATATAGTTATAGTTGATATTCAATATCGTTGATATTGATATTAATAGGTAAGATCCGCCTATAGTTAATAGTTAAGATTCGGGAGTTTCCTCAATTCTTATATATTTTATTATGTTCTATTATGCATATGCAAGCCCGCTTAGCTCAGAGGTTAGAGCATCGCATTTGTAATGCGATGGTCATCGGTTCGACTCCGATAGCCGGCTTTTTCTCTATCGATTTTTCCACGGTTGATAATCTCGACTCTCCTTTTCAAAAAAAAAAATGTTGAATCACCGATCTATCTATTATGTTATGCCGCTGCAACTTGCATATAAATAGGATTAATTAGATCTCTACAGAGCAAATCATAAAACGTAGCCTCAACTCAATTTCCTATATATACAAAAATCTGGATATTGATACAATTTATTTTAATCTACTTTACTTTTTTTCTACTTTGTTTGTAGTACTTCAATAGATTTAACTTTATTTATCCTTTCGCCTTAGTTTAGTTCAGTCTTAATTTTGATTTCTTCTTAAAAATGCAATTTCAATAAAATAAAAAAGGAGTCTTTATGTCTCGTTACCGAGGACCTCGTTTCAAAAAAATACGCCGTCTGGGAACTTTACCAGGACTAACTAGTAAAAAACCTAGATCCAGAAATGATCTTAAAAACCAATTGCGTTCCGGGAAAAGATCGCAATATCGTATTCGTCTAGAAGAAAAACAGAAATTGCGTTTTCATTATGGTCTGACAGAACGACAATTACTTAGATATGTGCATATCGCTGGAAAAGCCAAAGGGTCAACAGGTCAGGTTTTACTACAATTACTTGAAATGCGTTTGGATAACATCCTCTTCCGATTGGGTATGGCTTCGACCATTCCTGGAGCTAGGCAATTAGTTAACCATAGACATATTTTAGTTAATGGTCGTATAGTAGATATACCAAGTTATCGTTGCAAACCTCGGGATATTATTACTACAAAAAATAAACAAAGATCGAAAGCTCTGATTCAAAATTCTATTTCTTTATACCCTCAGGAGGAATTGCCAAAACATTTGACTTTTGACTCATTCCAATATAAAGGATTAGTAAATCAAACAATAGATAGTAAATGGGTCGGTTTGAAAATAAATGAATTGTTAGTCGTAGAATATTATTCTCGTCAGACTTGATGAAAATAACAAAGATAGAGAATTTTTTTATTTTTTTCGGGTATTTGTATTTTACGTTACGTACCGCATATCACAAATTTGAAATAGATAATTTCTATTTTCTATAAAATAAAGTTCTTATTACCGAAACGGTGGTATCAATTATTATTTGATTTGATCCATTGTGCTCAGTAACGTTGGTGAATTAAGAGAAACGAAACGGAAAGAGAGGGATTCGAACCCTCGGTAAACAAAAGCCTACATAGCAGTTCCAATGCTACGCCTTGAACCACTCGGCCATCTCTCCTACATAATCTTTTTTATTATTGACCAGAAACTTAGTGAATAGCGAGTCATTTATATTATTGGAGTACAGGTACGGCTGCTGAAAGGTTCCATGGAAAAAGTTCCTTTTCAATTTACTATTTCTCAACAACTTCTCTCATCAGCTACCCCATAGATCTATTACAAATTCATGAAGCGTCCCATGGATTTTTCTATTTTTATTTTCAATTGTATGGCGTGGTGTATCCACATTATGCAAACAAAACGGATGCTTACCTTACTCTATTCAGTCCATAAATATTTCATTCTTTTTCTTCTTTGGATCATAACTAAATCAAAACTTCTCAAGTTATCAGAATCCGCAGTAAAAAGTAAAAGAAAGTCCTTATTCTTTATTCAATTCAAGTTAGATTAGATGAAATAGTAATAGTTACTATACTACGAAACTACGAAATTGGAATGAAATTCAATTGGATTCCAATATTTCATATCTTCCCTTGTCCAATCCAAACAAAAGGGGACAATTTGAGTAGAAGATCCACATTTTTTTTTTTTCGAATGATCCCAATCCCATTTTTATGTTATTTCGTACTGTACAATTCAATTCCTTTTTTGTGGGATCTTTTTCCTCACTAAGGGAAATGAAAAAAAAAATTATAGAATGGATTGTAAATTATAAATTATGCCTAGATCTCGGATAAATGCAAATTTTATTGATAAGACCTCTTCAATTGTAGCCAATATCTTATTACGAATAATTCCGACGACTTCCGGAGAAAAAAAGGCATTTACCTATTACAGAGATGGTGCGATTTGATTCTTTTTTTTTAGTCCAGTTCTCACTCAGTATTACAAGAAAGAAAAGGGGCGTGGTTCGGGATAGAAAGAACCAAATCCAATTTTGGAAATAAACTCGCGCTTGGTGAAGGTGATGTCTGGAGATAGAACAATTCCTTCTGTCGTGTATCCTCGATTGATGCAGCCTCAGATACTTCAATTGTCAATTTGAGTATTGATGTCAATTTGAGTATTGAGCGAAAGGTTACACCTATGGATTAGGTATTGTGGTCAATCAGTACCAATAGGCGGCATTGGGGAAGAAGCACTACATCTAGGAATCAACAACACAAAAACTTTGTTATAAATTACCCTTTTCCTTCTAGGTATCGGGGCTAACAAGAATGGTTAGGACAACAAACATCCATCTCGTTCGTACTTTGGATACCCATATAACCATCAAAGATCGTTGAAGTGACTAATTCCTGGAAATAAGGGGCGTTGGGCACAAAGAAATTGTTGGAGTTACCATTTACATCTAGCACTAATACGATTGGTGTTAAGAAAAACCTCTTGCGGGAAGGCTGACTAGAGATTTCTTGTAAAAATACTAGCTCCTGTTAGTTCATAATGAGAATAGTGAAATTTCGAATCCATGGATTATTCCCCTTAGTACTATGCACAGAAGGGAGGAGCCGTATGAAATGCAAATCTCACGTACGGTTCTGAAACGGGGATTCTTTGATTAGAATGAACGACCGTAACGGATGTTGGCTCAATCCGAAGGAAATTATGCGGAAGCTTTACAAAATTATTATGAAGCTATGCGATCAGAAATTGATCCCTATGATCGAAGTTATATACTCTATAATATAGGCCTTATACACACAAGCAACGGAGAGCATACAAAAGCTTTGGAATATTATTTCCGGGCACTAGAACGAAACCCATTCTTGCCGCAAGCTTTTAATAATATGGCCGTGATCTGTCATTACGTGCGACTATCTCCACTATAGAAAAAGGAAAAAAAAAGATCCAATCAACTAGTAAATACTAGAAAATATAGGCTTTCTACATAGGCATCGGCCAAAGCAACGATTTTTATCAGCTGTAGCAAGTAAAGAGACTTCACGAGAACCGGAGTAGGTACAGTATAGCCTATATATATTATACTCTATGGATAAAGGTAAAGGATTGAATTGATAGAGAAAGCGCCGTAAAGATCAATTAGCATGGGATCGTTAAGGACTGCTTTGCCTACTTATCTTATGCCATAATATGGACTAAAAGTTAGGTTAGAAATCAACTTATGTAATAGAGTTGATCCACTAAAGTATTGAGCAGCGGTGTAGCATCAGATCCCAAAGATAGTAAGTCCTTTTTCTTCTTTATTCTTATGGAGGAAAGTCTTTTTCAAAGATTCTATATGAATTTCCTATATGATATGAAACCGAGATAGTTACCTTTCAGAAAATTCTAACGCTATAAGGGGCTTTCTGTGCTTCATTCTTCTGAAGGTAGGATAAAAGATAAAACTTATTATTTTATTGATCAAAATGCGAGTTTGAAACTTGTGTAATTAATTTGTTCTGTTCTGGTTAGAAAAATGTAGATAGATTTATGACAAATTTCATTTAGTTAGCATACTAATTTAGTTAACACGGGATGGATTCAGATGGGACCCAAGCAAAAAAAAGAATCGATTGCTGAGCCGTATGAGGTAGGAAACTCTCAAATACGGTTCTAAAGGAAGGAAACACCTATTCTGACCGAGGAGAACAGGCCATTCTACAGGGGAATTCGGAAATTGCGGAGGCTTGGTTTGATCAAGCTGCTGAGTATTGGAAACAAGCTATAGCGCTTAGTCCGGGTAATTATATTGAAGCACATAATTGGTTGAAGATCACGAGACGTTTCGAATTCGAATAAGACCGCTCCCTTTTTTAATTTAATTCATTAAAATGGGTTGTTTTGTTGGATCCATCAATTAAATAAAATGGATTGTTCCCATGAAAAGGCCCAATCGAGAGTTTCATTATATCCCCTCCTTCTAAAATCTTCTAATCTAAAATCATTGTATTGGGCTTCATAGGGATAACTGATCCAGATACAATATAGAATAAAACTAATAAAATAGAATAAAAAAAAGCTAATAAAAGATGCTTTAAAATGACTAAAAGATAAGATATCGGAATAGATCTTAGTAATTCTAATGCATTTGATTCTACTGAACGATCTTGTGATTTGTAGTAAAGTTATAAAATATTTCATGGAAGTGGATTCTTATGGGTACTTACCCATTCAGATATATACATTCAGATTCAGATATAAATACACCGGGTTGCACAAAAAAAATAGTTTTTTCGTCACGCTGGAAAAGGATTTTCAAATGAAAGGGGTCCATTAGGCACCTAATCGTTATGTCATAATAGATCCGAACACTTGCCTCGGATTGAGATTGACTTCAATATCATAATTGCTCTAGTGAATAACTAAATTAAATAGATAGATGGGAGCATAGTAAAGAAAGGGACTAATCATAAAGAAAATATCTATCTTTCAAAGGTTCAATAAAAACTTTACTGTTGGCGGGTCTCTTTGTATGTGTTGTCCGGAAAGAGGAGGACTTAATGATTATTCGTTCACCGGAACCAGAAGTGAAAATTGTTGTAGATAGGGATCCCATAAAAACTTCTTTCGAGGAATGGGCTAAACCTGGACATTTCTCAAGAACAATAGCTAAAGGCCCTGATACTACTACTTGGATCTGGAACCTACATGCTGATGCTCACGATTTCGATAGTCATACCAGTGATTTAGAGGAGATCTCTCGAAAAGTATTTAGTGCTCATTTCGGTCAACTCTCTGTTATCTTTCTTTGGCTGAGTGGCATGTACTTTCATGGTGCCCGTTTTTCCAATTATGAAGCATGGCTAAGTGATCCTACTCACATTGCACCCAGCGCCCAGGTAGTTTGGGCAATAGTGGGTCAAGAAATATTGAATGGTGATGTGGGCGGGGGGTTTCGAGGAATACAAATAACCTCCGGTTTTTTTCAGATTTGGAGAGCATCTGGAATAATTAGTGAATTACAACTCTATTGTACCGCTATTGGTGCATTGGTCTTTGCAGCCTTAATGCTTTTTGCCGGCTGGTTCCATTATCACAAAGCCGCCCCAAAATTGGCTTGGTTCCAAAACGTGGAATCCATGTTGAATCACCACCTGGCAGGTTTATTAGGGCTTGGGTCTCTTTCTTGGGCAGGACACCAAATTCATGTATCTTTACCGATTAACCAATTTCTCAACGCTGGAGTTGATCCTAAAGAGATACCGCTTCCTCATGAATTTATTTTGAATCGGGACCTTTTAGCGCAACTTTATCCTAGTTTTGCCGAGGGGGCAACTCCCTTTTTCACCTTGAATTGGTCAAAATATGAGGACTTTCTGAGTTTTCGCGGAGGATTAGATCCAATAACCGGGGGTCTATGGCTGACCGATATTGCACACCACCATTTAGCTATTGCAATTCTTTTTCTGATCGCTGGTCATATGTATAGGACCAACTGGGGTATCGGTCATCGCCTTAAAAACATTTTAGACGCTCATAAGGGTCCATTTACAGGTCAAGGCCATAAGGGCCTCTATGAAATCCTAACAACGTCGTGGCATGCTCAACTATCTCTGAACCTAGCTATGTTGGGCTCTTTAACCATTGTTGTAGCTCACCATATGTATTCCATGCCTCCTTATCCATATTTAGCTATTGACTATGGTACACAACTTTCCTTGTTCACACATCACATGTGGATCGGCGGGTTTCTCATAGTCGGTGCTGCTGCACACGCAGCAATTTTTATGGTAAGAGACTACGATCCGACTACTCGATACAACGATTTATTAGATCGTGTCCTTAGACACCGTGATGCAATCATATCACACCTTAACTGGGCATGTATATTTCTAGGTTTTCACAGCTTTGGCTTGTATATTCATAACGATACCATGAGCGCTTTAGGGCGCCCACAAGATATGTTTTCAGACACCGCTATACAATTACAACCCGTCTTTGCTCAATGGATACAAAACACCCATGCTTTAGCACCTGGCATAACAGCTCCTGGTGCAACAGCAAGTACCAGCTTAACTTGGGGGGGTGGTGAGTTAGTAGCAGTAGGCGGCAAAGTCGCTTTGTTACCTATTCCATTAGGAACCGCAGATTTTTTAGTT